GCTAGCGTAGCTTAATACAAAGCATAACACTGAAGATGTTAAGATGGGCCCTAGTAAGCTCCGCATGCACAAAGGCATGGTCCTGACCTTATTATCAGCTTTAACCCAACTTACACATGCAAGTCTCCGCAGCCCCGTGAATATGCCCTCAATCCCCTGCCCGGGGACGAGGAGCGGGCATCAGGCACAAGATTTAGCCCAAGACGCCTAGCCAAGCCACACCCCCAAGGGAATTCAGCAGTGATAGACATTAAGCCATAAGTGAAAACTTGACTCAGTCAGGGTTAAGAGGGCCGGTAAAACTCGTGCCAGCCACCGCGGTTAAACGAGAGGCCCTAGTTGATATTATCACGGCGTAAAGGGTGGTTAAGGAATGCAGAATAATAAAGCCAAATGGCCCTTTGGCCGTCATACGCTTCTAGGTGTCCGAAGCCCAATTATACGAAAGTAGCTTTAATAAAACCCACCTGACCCCACGAAAGCTAAGAAACAAACTGGGATTAGATACCCCACTATGCTCAGCTATAAACCTAGACGTCCACATACAATTAGACGTCCGCCCGGGTACTACGAGCATCAGCTTGAAACCCAAAGGACCTGACGGTGCCTTAGACCCCCCTAGAGGAGCCTGTTCTAGAACCGATAACCCCCGTTAAACCTCACCACTTCTAGCCACCCCAGCCTATATACCGCCGTCGCCAGCTTACCCTGTGAAGGCAATAAAAGTAAGCAAAATGGGCACAACCCAGAACGTCAGGTCGAGGTGTAGCGTACGAAGCGGGAAGAAATGGGCTACATTTTCTACTCATAGAACACTACGAATATGCAACATGAAATAGTGCTTGAAGGAGGATTTAGTAGTAAAGAGGAAACAGAGTGTCCTTTTGAACCCGGCTCTAAGGCGCGTACACACCGCCCGTCACTCTCCCCTGTCAATACGCAGTAAAGATTCATAACACCAAAGCACTGACAAGGGGAGGCAAGTCGTAACATGGTAAGTGTACCGGAAGGTGCACTTGGATTAAACCCAGGGCGTGGCTGAGTTAGTTAAGCATCTCACTTACACCGAGAAGACATCCATGCAAATTGGGTCACCCTGAGCCAAACAGCTAGCCTAATTACCGAAATAACACAACAATGTTTATAACAAAACACAACTTAACACTAAAAATTAAACCATTTTTTTACCTGAGTATGGGAGACAGAAAAGGTTCGACCAAGCGCAATAGAAAAAGTACCGCAAGGGAAAGCTGAAAGAGAAATGAAATAAGCCATATAAGCACCAAAAAACAAAGACTAAACCTTGTACCTTTTGCATCATGATTTAGCCAGAACCCTCAAGCAAAGAGACCTTTAGTTTGAAACCCCGAAACCAGGTGAGCTACCCCGAGACAGCCTATATAAATTAGGGCTAACCCGTCTCTGTGGCAAAAGAGTGGGAAGAGCTCCGGGTAGAAGTGACAGACCTACCGAACCTGGTGATAGCTGGTTGCCTAGGAAATGGATAGAAGTTCAGCCCCGTGCCCCCCAAACCAAAACACATTTTATTAAGGTAGTTTTTAAGGGAGATACACGGGAGTTAGTTAGAGGGGGTACAGCCCCTCCAACAAAGGATACAACCTTATTTAAGGAGGATAAAGATCACAATACTTAAAACACACTGTTCTAGTGGGCCTAAAGGCAGCCATCTAAACAGAAAGCGTTAAAGCTCAGACAGAAAAAAGTTTATTATACTGATAAAAAATCTTATTCCCCTAGTAATATTAGGCTACCCCATGCCCGCATGGGAGAAATTATGCTAAAATGAGTAACAAGAAGACCTGTTCTTCTCCAAGCACAAGTGTAAACCAGATCGGACAAGCCACTGGAAAATAACGAACCCAACCAAAGAGAGTATTGCGGACAATAAAAAAACCGAGAAAACCCCGCAACTAATTGATCGTTAACCCCACACTGGAGTGCTATTTAAAAGGAAAGACTAAAAGAAAGGGAAGGAACTCGGCAAACACAAGCCTCGCCTGTTTACCAAAAACATCGCCTCCTGCAATCAATGAGTATAGGAGGTCCAGCCTGCCCAGTGACTACGGGTTCAACGGCCGCGGTATTTTGACCGTGCAAAGGTAGCGCAATCACTTGTCTTTTAAATAGAGACCTGTATGAATGGCCAAACGAGGGCTTAACTGTCTCCCCCTTCAAGTCAGTGAAATTGATCTATCCGTGCAGAAGCGGGTGTAATAATACAAGACGAGAAGACCCTTTGGAGCTTAAGGTACAAAATTCAGCCACGTCAAACAACTCCGCAAAAAGTAAAAACTTAATGGAATGTGAAATTTTACCTTCGGTTGGGGCGACCGCGGAGGAAAATACAGCCTCCGAGTGGAATGGGATAAACCCCTAAAACCATGAGAAACATCTCTAAGCCGCAGAACATCTGACCAAAAATGATCCGGCCAACCAGCCGATCAACGAACCAAGTTACCCTAGGGATAACAGCGCAATCCTCTCCCAGAGTCCATATCGACGAGGGGGTTTACGACCTCGATGTTGGATCAGGACATCCTAATGGTGCAGCCGCTATTAAGGGTTCGTTTGTTCAACGATTAAAGTCCTACGTGATCTGAGTTCAGACCGGAGTAATCCAGGTCAGTTTCTATCTGTAACGCTACTTTTCCTAGTACGAAAGGATCGGAAAAGAGGGGCCTATACTTAAAGCACGCCCCACCCCTAATTGATGAAAACAAATAAATTAGATAAAGGGAGGGCCAAAGCCCCTGCCGCCCAAAATAAGGGCATACTGGGGTGGCAGAGCATGGTAAATTGCGAAAGGCCTAAGCCCTTTACACCAGAGGTTCAAATCCTCTTCCCAGTTTATGCTAAACACTTTGATGAATCACTTAATCAACCCTCTAGCCTATATTATCCCCGTCCTTTTAGCAGTAGCTTTTCTTACACTGCTCGAGCGAAAGGTCTTAGGATATATACAACTACGGAAAGGGCCCAACGTCGTAGGGCCTTACGGGCTATTGCAACCAATTGCTGACGGGGTAAAACTATTTATTAAAGAACCCGTACGCCCCTCCACATCCTCCCCCTTTCTATTTTTAGCAACTCCTATTCTTGCATTAACCCTCGCCATAACGCTATGAGCACCCATACCTATACCCTATCCAGTAGTTGACCTAAACCTAGGGGTTCTATTTATCCTAGCCCTCTCAAGCCTCGCAGTATACTCCATTTTAGGCTCAGGATGAGCATCAAATTCAAAATATGCACTAATTGGGGCCCTGCGAGCAGTAGCCCAGACAATTTCGTATGAGGTAAGCCTGGGATTAATTCTGCTCTCCGTAATTATTTTTTCCGGGGGGTACACCCTACAAACGTTTAACACAACTCAAGAAAGCATCTGACTTTTAGCCCCCGCGTGGCCCCTAGCTGCAATATGGTATATTTCAACACTAGCCGAGACAAACCGGGCACCTTTCGACCTAACAGAGGGGGAATCAGAACTAGTTTCTGGGTTCAACGTAGAGTACGCAGGAGGCCCATTTGCCCTCTTTTTCCTCGCAGAATACGCTAACATTTTATTGATGAATACCTTATCAGCCGTTCTATTCTTAGGGGCATCCCACTTCCCAAACATACCTGAGTTAACAACAATCAGCCTAATAGTTAAAGCTGCGTTTTTATCAGTCGTTTTCCTTTGAGTCCGGGCATCCTACCCACGATTCCGATATGATCAACTTATACATCTTGTATGGAAAAACTTCCTCCCACTAACACTGGCCCTGGTACTATGACATATTGCTCTACCAGTTGCAATAGCGGGCCTTCCTCCACAACTATAGTCTAGGAACTGTGCCCGAATGCTTAGGGACCACTTTGATAGAGTGGCTGATAGGGGTTAAAATCCCCTCAGTTCTTAGAAAGAAGGGGGTCGAACCCATACCCAAGAGATCAAAACTCTTAGTGCTTCCTTTACACCACTTTCTAAGATGGGGTCAGCTAATTAAGCTTTCGGGCCCATACCCCGAACATGACGGTTAAAGTCCCTCCTCCATCAATGAACCCCTACGTACTGATAATTCTATTGTCCAGCTTAGGGTTAGGGACCACCCTAACCTTTGCCAGCTCCCACTGACTGCTAGCTTGAATAGGGTTAGAAATTAATACCCTAGCAATCGTACCCTTAATAGCACAGCACCACCACCCGCGTGCAGTAGAAGCCACCACGAAGTACTTCCTCACCCAAGCGACCGCAGCAGCCATAATTCTATTTGCAAGCACAACAAACGCCTGAATTACCGGTGAGTGAGATATAAATAATATATCAAACCCAATTGCCAGTGCAATAGTTATTACCGCCCTTGCACTTAAAATTGGACTAGCACCAATACACTTCTGAATACCAGAAGTTCTACAAGGGCTAGACCTACTAACCGGCCTAATTTTGTCGACCTGGCAAAAACTAGCCCCCCTCGCCCTTATTATCCAGACAGCTCAAGCCATTGACCCCCTCCTGCTGACCTCGCTCGGACTTATGTCTGCATTGGCCGGGGGATGAGGAGGATTAAATCAAACTCAACTCCGTAAAATTCTAGCCTACTCCTCTATTGCACATATGGGTTGAATAATTATTGTCCTTCAATATGCACCGCAGCTCACGCTCCTCGCACTGGGGACTTACATCTTCATAACTTCGGCAGCGTTTCTTACACTAAAATCATCCTCCACCACAAAAATTAATACCCTAGCAATAGCCTGATCAAACAGCCCTATTTTAACAGCAACAACTGCCTTGGTTCTACTATCACTAGGAGGACTCCCCCCACTAACAGGATTTATACCAAAGTGATTAATTTTACAGGAGCTGGCAAAGCAGAATTTTCCCCTTACCGCCACGGTTATAGCCCTAGCTGCCCTCCTTAGCCTATACTTTTATCTACGGCTCTGCTACGCAATGACACTCACCGTGTCCCCCAATACAGCCAACTCAGTTACCCCCTGGCGAGTTAAAGCAACCCAAAATTCCCTTCCGTTAACCCTCTCCACTACACTTGCACTAGGTCTTTTACCCGTAACCCCAGCTATTTTAATGCTAGCCACCTAGGGACTTAGGATAGCATTAGACCAAGAGCCTTCAAAGCTCTAAGCAGAAGTGAAAATCTTCTAGTCCCTGGATAAGACCTACAAGAGTCTATCTTGCATTTTCTGATTGCAAATCAGATGTTTTTGTTAAACTAAGGCCTTACTAGATGGGAAGGCCTCGATCCTACAAACTCTTAGTTAACAGCTAAGCGCTCAAGCCAGCGAGCATCCATCTACTTTCCCGCCGTTAGCCTAGTAAGGCGGGAAAGCCCCGGCAGGGTATTAATCTACGTCTTTGGATTTGCAATCCAACATGCTTCTTCACCACGGGGCTGGTGATAGGGAGAGGACTTAAACCTCTGTCTTCGGGGCTACAACCCACCGCCTGAATACTCGGCTACCCTACCTGTGGCAATTACGCGCTGATTCTTTTCTACAAACCACAAAGACATTGGTACCCTTTATCTTGTATTTGGTGCCTGAGCCGGAATAGTGGGGACTGCTTTAAGCCTCCTCATTCGAGCTGAGCTGAGTCAACCTGGCTCACTTCTAGGTGATGATCAAATTTATAATGTAATCGTCACTGCCCACGCCTTCGTAATAATTTTCTTTATAGTGATACCAATTCTCATTGGAGGATTTGGAAACTGACTTGTACCACTAATGATCGGGGCCCCAGACATGGCGTTCCCGCGAATAAATAACATAAGCTTCTGACTTCTCCCCCCATCATTTCTTCTACTACTAGCCTCCTCCGGAGTCGAAGCTGGGGCTGGGACAGGATGAACAGTTTATCCACCACTTTCAGGAAACCTTGCTCATGCTGGAGCCTCAGTAGACCTCACCATTTTCTCGCTCCACCTAGCAGGTGTTTCATCAATTTTAGGGGCTATTAATTTTATTACCACCTGTATCAACATGAAACCCCCAGCCATTTCCCAGTATCAAACTCCCCTATTTGTATGGGCCGTACTTGTAACAGCCGTACTCCTACTTCTTTCACTACCAGTTCTGGCTGCCGGAATTACGATGCTTCTCACGGACCGAAATCTTAACACTACGTTCTTTGACCCAGCAGGGGGAGGAGACCCGATTCTTTACCAACACATATTCTGATTCTTCGGCCACCCAGAAGTATATATTCTTATTTTACCAGGATTTGGCATCATTTCACATGTTGTAGCGTACTACTCAGGTAAAAAAGAGCCATTTGGGTACATGGGTATAGTATGAGCTATGATGGCTATTGGTCTCCTAGGCTTTATTGTGTGAGCGCACCATATGTTCACCGTAGGAATAGACGTAGACACCCGTGCCTACTTCACATCCGCAACAATAATTATTGCCATTCCAACAGGGGTAAAAGTATTTAGCTGACTTGCTACACTACATGGAGGCTCTATCAAATGAGACACGCCCATACTATGGGCCCTCGGGTTCATCTTCCTTTTTACCGTAGGGGGGCTAACAGGAATTGTCCTAGCCAATTCTTCACTAGATATTGTTCTCCACGACACATACTACGTAGTTGCACACTTCCACTATGTACTATCAATAGGGGCCGTATTTGCTATCATAGCAGCCTTCGTCCACTGATTCCCTCTATTTTCAGGATATACCCTAAATGATACTTGAACAAAAATCCACTTCGGTGTAATGTTTATTGGTGTAAATCTCACATTCTTCCCTCAACACTTCCTAGGTCTAGCAGGAATGCCACGACGATATTCTGATTACCCCGACGCCTACGCCCTGTGAAATACAGTGTCATCCATCGGATCACTCATTTCCCTGGTAGCAGTAATTATATTCCTATTTATTCTGTGAGAGGCCTTCGCCGCCAAACGGGAAGTTTCCTCAGTAGAGCTAACCATGACGAACGTAGAATGACTCCACGGCTGCCCTCCCCCTTATCACACATTCGAGGAGCCAGCGTTCGTACGAGTTCAATCAAACTAACGAGAAAGGGAGGAATTGAACCCCCATGTACTGGTTTCAAGCCAGTCACATAACCACTCTGTCACTTTCTTTTGAAGACATTAGTAAAATGCAGATTACATCACCTTGTCAAGGTGAAATTGCAGGTTAAATCCCTGTATGTCTTAAGCCCAAGGCTTAATGGCACATCCCACACAACTAGGATTCCAAGACGCGGCATCACCCGTTATAGAAGAGCTTCTTCACTTCCACGACCATGCCCTAATAATTGTATTTTTAATTAGTACCCTAGTACTTTACATTATTATTGCAATGGTTTCAACCAAACTTACCAACAAATACATCTTAGACTCCCAAGAAATCGAAATTGTATGAACCGTTTTACCAGCCGTCATTCTAGTCTTGATTGCACTGCCATCCCTTCGAATTTTATATCTTATAGACGAAATTAATGACCCCCATCTAACAATTAAAGCCATAGGACACCAGTGATACTGAAGTTACGAGTACACGGACTATGAAGACCTCGGCTTCGATTCCTATATAATCCCAACTCAAGACCTCACACCAGGTCAATTCCGGTTACTAGAGACAGACCACCGAATGGTTGTTCCAATAGAATCACCTATTCGTGTACTAGTATCCGCTGAAGACGTTTTACACTCATGAGCCGTCCCATCTCTAGGAGTAAAAATAGACGCAGTGCCAGGACGACTAAACCAAACTGCCTTTATTGCCTCCCGCCCAGGGCTCTTCTATGGACAATGCTCTGAAATCTGTGGTGCCAATCACAGCTTTATGCCAATTGTAGTTGAAGCCGTTCCACTAGAACACTTTGAAAGCTGATCCTCATTAATACTAGAAGACGCCTCACTAGAAAGCTAATTATTGGACAAAGCGTTGGCCTTTTAAGCCAAAGTTTGGTGACTACCGACCACCTCTAGTGAAATGCCCCAATTAAACCCCAACCCTTGATTTGCTATTCTAGTGTTTTCATGAATTGTCTTTCTTACCATCATCCCCACCAAAATTCTAAGCCATACGGCACCAAACGAACCCGTGCCTATTAGTGAAGAAAAACACAAAACTGAGCCTTGAGACTGACCATGATAATAAGCTTTTTTGACCAATTTGCAAGCCCCTCCTTCCTAGGAATTCCACTTATTGCCGTCGCAATCGCACTCCCCTGAATTCTATTTCCAACACCCCCATCCCGATGATTAAACAACCGACTAATTACCCTTCAAACATGATTCATTAACCGATTCACCAACCAACTATTATTACCCCTGAACACAGGGGGGCACAAATGGGCCTTATTATTTGCGTCCTTAATAGTCTTTTTAATTACTATTAATATATTAGGCCTTCTTCCATACACCTTTACACCAACAACTCAATTATCTTTAAACATGGGATTTGCTGTACCCTTATGACTTGCCACAGTAATTATTGGAATGCGCAATCAACCAACCGTTGCCCTTGGACACCTTCTTCCAGAAGGGACCCCAATTCCACTTATTCCAGTACTAATTATTATCGAAACAATTAGTCTGTTTATTCGACCATTAGCGCTAGGGGTACGACTCACAGCCAATTTAACTGCGGGCCATCTACTCATTCAACTAATTGCTACCGCCGTATTTGTATTAATGCCTATAATACCAACAGTGGCAATCTTAACGGCCGCCGTTCTATTCCTTCTTACACTTCTAGAAGTTGCGGTTGCAATAATTCAGGCTTATGTATTTGTACTTCTACTAAGCCTCTACCTGCAAGAAAACGTCTAATGGCACACCAAGCACATGCATATCATATGGTCGACCCCAGCCCATGACCACTAACCGGAGCCGTCGGTGCTCTACTAATAACATCCGGCCTAGCAATCTGGTTTCACTTCCATTCAACAACATTAATAACCCTTGGATTAATCCTTCTTCTTCTTACCATAATCCAGTGATGACGTGATATTATTCGGGAGGGCACCTTCCAAGGACATCACACACCCCCGGTACAAAAAGGCCTACGCTATGGTATAATTTTATTTATTACATCAGAAGTGTTTTTCTTCCTTGGGTTCTTCTGAGCTTTCTATCACTCAAGCTTAGCCCCAACACCTGAACTAGGGGGATGTTGACCACCAACTGGAATTACCACACTAGACCCCTTTGAAGTACCCCTTCTAAATACAGCAGTATTATTAGCATCAGGGGTGACAGTCACATGAGCCCACCACAGCATTATGGAGGGCGAGCGAAAACAAGCTATTCAGTCACTCGGGCTCACGATTTTATTAGGATTCTACTTCACTGCCCTACAAGCCATAGAATATTATGAGGCACCTTTCACAATTGCAGACGGAGTCTACGGCTCTACATTCTTCGTAGCCACAGGATTCCACGGACTACACGTTATTATTGGATCAACCTTCCTGGCCGTTTGCCTCCTCCGACAAATCCAATACCACTTCACATCTGAACACCACTTCGGTTTTGAGGCCGCTGCCTGATACTGACATTTTGTTGACGTAGTGTGACTATTCCTTTACGTATCTATTTACTGATGAGGCTCATATCTTTCTAGTATTAAATTAGTACAAGTGACTTCCAATCATTTAGTCTTGGTTAAACCCCAGGGAAAGATAATGAACTTAATTACGACTATTTTTCTTATTACAGTAGCCTTATCATCAGTTTTAGCAATTGTATCCTTCTGGTTACCACAAATGAACCCGGACGCAGAAAAACTCTCCCCATACGAGTGTGGGTTTGACCCTCTAGGATCTGCCCGACTACCATTCTCCTTACGATTCTTTCTAGTTGCCATTCTATTCCTCTTATTTGATCTAGAAATTGCCCTCCTTCTCCCCCTACCCTGAGGAGATCAACTTCACAACCCCACAGGAACATTCTTTTGAGCAACCACAGTCCTGATTTTACTAACCCTAGGGTTGGTTTATGAGTGAACCCAAGGGGGCTTAGAATGAGCAGAATAAGGGAGTTAGTCCAAAATAAGACCTCTGATTTCGGCTCAGAAAATTGTGGTTTAAGTCCACGACCCCCTTATGACACCAGTACACTTCAGCTTCAGTTCAGCATTTATTCTTGGCCTAATAGGACTAGCATTTCACCGCACCCACCTGCTATCAGCGCTTCTATGCTTAGAGGGTATAATACTATCCCTATTTATTGCACTAGCCCTGTGAGCACTACAATTCGAGTCTACTAGCTTCTCCACTGCCCCCATGCTTCTCCTGGCCTTCTCCGCTTGTGAAGCAAGCACAGGATTAGCACTTCTAGTAGCCACGGCCCGAACCCACGGGACAGACCGCCTACAAAACTTAAACCTACTACAATGTTAAAAGTATTAATCCCGACAATCATAATATTTCCAACAATCTGACTAATTTCCCCAAAATGGTTATGGACAGCCACAATCACCCACAGCCTTTCGATTGCCCTCATTAGCCTCACATGGCTGAAATGAACATCCGAGACAGGGTGAGCCACCTCTAATATGTACCTGGCCACAGACCCCTTATCAACCCCCCTTCTAGTATTAACCTGCTGGCTTCTTCCACTTATGATTTTAGCCAGCCAAAACCACATTAACCCCGAACCTATCAGCCGACAACGCCTTTACATTACGCTTCTTACGTCCTTACAAACTTTCCTAATCTTAGCCTTCGGTGCTACTGAAATTATCATGTTCTACATCATGTTTGAGGCCACACTCATCCCGACCTTAATTATTATTACTCGGTGGGGCAACCAAACCGAGCGACTTAATGCCGGCACATATTTTCTGTTTTATACACTAGCAGGCTCTTTGCCGCTCCTTGTCGCGCTACTCCTCCTACAGCAGTCCACAGGGACCCTCTCCATATTAGTAATCCAATATTCGCAACCACTCCTAATAGACTCCTGAGGCCATAAAATCTGATGAGCCGCCTGTCTAGTCGCATTTCTAGTAAAAATACCGCTCTACGGCGTTCACCTATGACTCCCAAAAGCACATGTAGAAGCTCCAGTAGCAGGGTCTATAGTATTAGCAGCCGTGCTCCTTAAACTAGGAGGATATGGCATAATACGAATAATAATTATACTAGACCCGCTCTCAAAACAACTAGTCTACCCCTTCATTGCCCTGGCATTATGGGGTATTATTATGACCGGGTCTATTTGCCTACGACAAACAGACCTTAAATCCCTAATCGCCTACTCATCAGTCAGCCATATGGGACTTGTAGCAGGTGGCATCCTAATTCAGACCCCATGAGGCTTTTCAGGAGCAATCATCCTTATAATCGCCCACGGGTTAGTATCCTCAATACTTTTCTGTCTAGCCAACACGGCCTACGAACGAACACACAGTCGTACCATAGTACTTGCCCGAGGACTACAGATAATTTTTCCACTAACAGCAGTTTGATGATTCATTGCCAATCTGGCTAACCTGGCCCTCCCTCCTCTACCTAATCTAATAGGGGAACTTATAATTATCACAACCCTCTTTAACTGATCCCCGTGGACTATTGCACTGACAGGAACGGGCACATTAATTACAGCCGGCTACTCCCTCTACTTATTTCTAATGACTCAACGAGGCCCAACACCAGGCCACATCATGAACCTCCCACCATTCCACACCCGGGAACACCTATTAATAGCCCTTCACCTGATCCCTGTAATTCTCCTTGTAGCAAAGCCGGAACTTATGTGAGGATGATGTTACTAGTAAGTATAGTTTAACTAAAATATTAGATTGTGATTCTAAAGACAGGGGTTAAAGTCCCCTTACTCACCAAGGAAGGACAGAAACCAGTAAGTACTGCTAATCCTTATGCACCGCGGTTAAACTCCGCGGCTTCCTCACGCTTCTGAAGGATAACAGCTCATCCATTGGTCTTAGGAACCAAAAACTCTTGGTGCAAATCCAAGTGGAAGCTATGAATTCAATAACACTAATTATATCCTCCTCACTTATTTTAGTTATCACAATCCTCATCATCCCGCTACTAATAACATTAAACCCAAAGCCCCAAAACCCTAACTGAGCAGACACACATGTTAAGACTGCTGTCAGCACCGCATTCTTTATCAGCCTTCTTCCACTCATAATCTTTTTAGATCAGGGGGCGGAGAGCATTACTACAAACTGACACTGAATAAACACACACATATTTGACACGAACATTAGCTTTAAATTTGATCACTACTCCCTTATTTTCACCCCTATTGCCTTGTACGTCACCTGATCAATTTTAGAGTTTGCACTATGGTATATACACTCAGACCCTAATATAAACCGGTTTTTCAAATACCTACTACTATTTTTAGTAGCTATAATCACCCTCGTCACCGCTAATAATATATTTCAACTATTTATTGGGTGAGAGGGGGTTGGGATTATATCCTTTTTATTAATCGGGTGATGATATGGCCGAGCGGACGCTAATACAGCAGCCCTTCAAGCTGTTATCTACAACCGGGTAGGAGATATTGGATTAATCCTCAGCATGGCCTGATTCGCGATAAATTTAAACTCCTGAGAAATTCAACAAATCTTCTTTCTATCAAAAAATTTTGACATGACGATCCCGTTAATTGGATTGATTCTAGCAGCAACAGGAAAATCGGCCCAATTTGGCCTTCATCCGTGGCTACCTTCTGCCATGGAGGGCCCTACGCCAGTGTCTGCCCTACTCCATTCTAGCACAATAGTAGTTGCCGGGATTTTTCTACTGATTCGCCTTCACCCTCTCATAGAGGGTAACGAAACTGCATTGACAATTTGTCTTTGCCTCGGCGCACTTACAACACTATTTACAGCTACCTGCGCCCTAACCCAAAATGACATCAAAAAAATTGTAGCTTTCTCAACATCGAGTCAGCTAGGTCTGATAATGGTTACAATTGGGCTTAATCAGCCACAGCTGGCATTTCTTCACATCTGCACACACGCCTTTTTCAAGGCCATGTTATTCCTATGCTCGGGCTCAATTATTCACAGCCTAAATGACGAGCAAGATATCCGAAAAATGGGGGGTCTCCACAACTTGATACCCGCTACTTCAACCTACCTTACAATTGGCAGTTTAGCACTAACAGGAACTCCATTCCTGGCCGGGTTCTTTTCAAAAGACGCCATTATTGAAGCCCTAAACACCTCTCACCTTAACGCCTGAGCCCTAACTCTTACACTAATTGCCACATCCTTCACCGCAGTCTACAGCTTCCGAGTCGTATTCTTTGTAACTATAGGATCCCCACGGTTCCTCCCTCTATCCCCCATTAATGAAAACAACCCCTTAGTAATTAACCCTATTAAACGACTTGCTTGAGGAAGCATTATTGCAGGACTTATTATTACATCCAACTTCCTGCCCTCAAAAACACCCATTATAACTATACCCTTGGCCCTAAAAATGGCAGCCCTCACGGTTACCATTGTCGGACTACTAGTAGCCATGGAACTAACGGCCATAACCAATAAACAAATTAAAATTACCCCAACAATGCACCTGCATAATTTCTCAAACATACTAGGATACTTTCCATCATTAATTCATCGACTACCCCCGAAACTTGACCTGGCCTTAGGACAATCAATCGCCACTAAACTCGACCAAACATGGTTCGAGATCTCGGGGCCAAAAGGGTTAGCACTTACACAAATGATAATATCAAAAGTCACAAGTGACGTCCAACGAGGGATAATTAAAACATACCTAACCATCTTCCTGTTAACCTTAACCCTGGCCGTCCTTTTAACAATTATTTAAACAGCCCGAAGAGTGCCACGACTTAGCCCTCGAGTTAGCTCCAACACTACAAGAAGTGTTAGAAGCAACACCCAAGCACAAAGAACCAGCATGGCCCCACCAGAAGAATATATGACAGCTACACCACTAACGTCCCCACGTAATATTGAAAACTCTTTCAACCCATCAATAATTACCCAAGAACCTTCATATCACCCACCCCAAAACATACCACCTGCTAAAATCACGCCTAATAAGTAAACTAACACATACCCTACAACAGATCGGCTTCCCCAGGCTTCCGGAAAGGGCTCAGCAGCCAAAGCCGCTGAATAGGCAAACACCACTAGTATGCCCCCTAGATAAATTAAGAAAAGAACCAAGGATAAAAAAGACCCCCCACACCCAACTAAAACCCCGCACCCAACTCCCGCTGCTACCACTAACCCTAGAGCAGCAAAATAAGGGGTGGGATTTGAAGCAACAGCAATTAGCCCCACAATTAAAGCCACCAGTAACATAAACATAAAATAGGTCATAATTCTTGCTCGGACTTTAACCGAGACCAGTGACTTGAAGAACCACCGTTGTAGTTCAACTACAAGAACAATAATGGCAAGCCTACGAAAAACCCACCCGCTAATAAAAATCGCTAATGACGCACTAGTTGACCTACCAACACCATCTAACATTTCAGTATGATGAAACTTTGGCTCCCTACTGGGACTATGCCTGATTACGCAAATCTTAACAGGATTATTCCTGGCTATACACTACACCTCAGACATTTCAACTGCATTCTCATCAGTTGCCCACATCTGCCGAGACGTAAACTACGGCTGATTTATCCGTAACGTACACGCCAACGGAGCATCATTCTTTTTCATCTGCATTTATATGCACGTTGCCCGAGGCCTTTATTACGGATCGTACCTCTACAAAGAAACCTGAAACATCGGGGTAATTCTACTCCTGCTGGTTATAATGACAGCCTTCGTTGGCTATGTCCTACCATGAGGCCAAATGTCATTCTGAGGAGCCACGGTAATTACTAATCTTTTATCAGCAGTCCCTTATATAGGGGATACCCTTGTCCAATGAATTTGAGGCGGTTTTTCAGTAGATAACGCAACACTCACACGATTCTTCGCCTTTCACTTCCTCCTGCCATTCGTTATTGCCGCCGCAACCGTCCTCCACCTGCTGTTTTTACACGAAACAGGATCAAATAATCCAGCCGGACTAAACTCTGATGCAGACAAGATCTCCTTCCATCCATACTTCTCTTACAAGGACCTTCTTGGTTTTGTTCTAATGCTTCTAGCCCTCACAGCATTAGCACTGTTCTCCCCCAACCTGCTGGGAGATCCAGACAATTTCACCCCCGCAAACCCAATAGTTACCCCGCCCCACATCAAACCCGAGTGATACTTCCTATTTGCTTACGCCATTCTACGATCCATCCCCAATAAACTAGGAGGTGTCCTTGCACTATTATTTTCTATTCTGATTCTCATAGTGGTCCCGATTTTACACACCTCAAAACAACGAGGCCTAACATTCCGCCCCCTGACACAATTCTTATTCTGAACTCTCGTAGCAGATATACTTATTTTAACATGAATCGGAGGCATGCCCGTAGAACACCCATATGTTGTTATCGGCCAAGTCGCTTCAATTCTGTATTTTGCACTTTTCCTTATCCTCGTCCCAGTGGCAGGCTGACTGGAAAATAAAGCATTAAAATGAGCTTGCCCTAGTAGCTTAGCCTAAAAGCATCGGTCTTGTAATCCGAAGATCGGAGGTTAAATTCCTCCCTAGCGCCCAGAAAAGGAGATTTTAACTCCCACCCCTGGCTCCCAAAGCCAGAATTCTAAATTAAACTATCTTCTGATAGTAACATGTATGGTATAGTACATTATATGCATAATATTACATTATGCAATAGTACCCATATATGTATTATCACCATTAAATTATTTTAACCCCAAAGCAAGTACTATCGTCCTAAACGTACATAAGCTAAATATTAAAACTCAGAAATAATTTATATTAACCTGGGAAATAGATTATTCCCCTAAAAATGGCACTCACATTTTTCCTCGAAATACTCAACTAAGATTTATCTTAAGAATCTTAATGTAGTAAGAGACCACCAACTGGTTGAAATAAAGGCATATTATTAATGATAGAATCAGGGACACAAACTGTAGGTGTTGTATTTGGTGAATTATTCCTTGTATCTGGTTATCTCTTTCACGTACTTAACTGTTTTTCCCACACTTATCTCATTGTTCCTGCATACGGTTAATGGTGTAATTACATACTCCTCGTTACCCAACATGCCGGGCATTCTTTTATATGCATAGGGTTCTCTTTTTTGGTTTCCTTTCAATTACATTTCAGAGTGCAGGCGCAACAAATATATTAAGGTTGTACTCTTCCCTTGGTAACAGTTAAAGTAGGTTAATTATTAAAAGACATAACTTAAGAATTACATATTAATAACTCAAGTGCATAACATATCTATTCCTTCTTCAACTTACCCTTATATATATGCCCCCCTTTTGGTTTCTGCGCGACAAACCCCCCTACCCCCTACGCTCAGCAAATCCTGTTATCCTTGTCAAACCCCGAAACCAAGGAAGGTTCGAGAACGTGCAGACTAACAAGTTGGGGTATGAGTTAGCCATCGCATTATATATATATACATGCATGCCGCGTTAGCCCATCGCATAAATCACCTAAATATTAGCCCAAATAACTCGATTGAAATTTTTGAAAATTCCTTAATGCTAAAAAATTCAACATTTTATAAT